GCAATTTCAATATTCTTTGATTTCAAAGGAACATTATCAATCATCTAAAAAATGAAAAAAAAAAAATAGGGAAAAGCCGGCTATCGGAATCGAACCGATGACCATCGCATTACAAATGCGATGCTCTAACCTCTGAGCTAAGCGGGCCCACATCACAGAAATCTTATATGCATAGTAATTGACTAAACTACTGGAATTGGAATCTTAGTTATTAACTAGTCAATATTCTATTGAATATTCTAGAGCATAAGGATTAATATAGCGATCTAGAATTTCGATTTATCACAATTCTAATACTAATATTATTAAATAGTGATTGTAAATATTGTTAATATTCTTTGATTTTCAATTTGAATTGAATGGTAAATATTCTTTTTCATTTCTTTTTTTGGCATTTGAAATACTTTTTATTACAGTTCTATATTATATTCTATATTTGTATATTATATTCTATATTATATATATCTCTCATTCTATATTTATTTCAAATTCTAATTGTTTAATGGAATGGTTAGTTATAACTAATGAGACATTCCTCGGCTTTCAGGGGAAAGTGAAGATAAAAAACAAGAATCGATCGTTCAAGTATTCCAAATTGAATGGCAAAATGACAGGAAGCGAGACATATAGATCGGGTATATATCCATCTATATTGAATTGCGGATTCCGAAATGATAAAATCATTTTTGATTGGACAAAAAAAGGGTCTCCTATAGAAGATAGTTAATAAAATCAAAGAGGAGAAAACGCGTTTTCGAGATAGGAATCGGTATCTAATGAATTCAATGGTTCCAGTATAAATGAAAGAAAAATAACAAGGAATGAAATCACAACGAGATCCTAATCTCAAAACAAAAAGAAAGGGGGATATGGCGAAATTGGTAGACGCTACGGACTTAATTGGATTGAGCCTTGGTATGGAAACTTACTAAGTGATCACTTTCAAATTCAGAGAAACCCTGGAATTAACAAAAATGGGCAATCCTGAGCCAAATCCTGTTTTCTGAAAACAAACAAAGGTTCAGAAAAAAAGGATAGGTGCAGAGACTCAATGGAAGCTATTCTAACAAATGGAGTTAAATGCGTTCGTAGAGGACTCTTTACATCGAAACTTCAGAAAGAAAAAGAATGAAGTGAAGGATAAACGTATATACATACGTATTGAATACTATATCAAATGATTAATGACGACCCGAATCCGTAGTTTTTCTATAAAAAATCGAAGAATTGGTGTGAATCCATTCTACATTGAAGAAAGAATCGAATATTCATTGATCAAATCATTCACTCCATAGTCTGATAGATCTTTTGAAGAACTGATTAATCGGACGAGAATAAAGATAGAGTCCCGTTCTACATGTCAATACCGGCAACAATGAAATTTATAGTAAAAGGAAAATCCGTCGACTTTAAAAATCGTGAGGGTTCAAGTCCCTCTATCCCCAAAAAGACTATTTAACTCCCCAACTATTTATCCGACCCCCTTTCCTTAGCGGTTCCAAATTCCTTATCTTTCTCATTCACTCTATTCTTTTAGAAATGGATTTTTTTTCTAAGCGTAAATGGCTTTCTCTTATCACAATTTGATATCTATGATACACATAGAAATGAACATCTTTGAGCAAGGAATCCCTAGTTGAATGATTCCCGATCAATACAATATCATTACTCATACTGAAACTTACAAAGTCATCTTTTTGAAGATCGAAGAAATCCCCCGGCTTTGATAAAATTTTTTAATCGACTTTTGTCCTTTTAATTGACATAGACCCCAGTTATATGATAAAATGAGGATACTACGGAAAGGACTCTAAATCCTCATGTTAGCGGTTCCAATCGAGATTGGGAATAGCCGGGATAGCTCAGTTGGTAGAGCAGAGGACTGAAAATCCTCGTGTCACCAGTTCAAATCTGGTTCTTGGCACATGATTAATTTGTATGGGTCTCTCTTCCCTAGAATGAATTTCTAATTAATTGATATGAATCCACATACATATTTTTTTATAGTCTAGATTAGAATAATAGCTTTATCCAGTTTAGCGAGATATACCCCATCTAGAACATAGATGGGTAGAGTTTCTTAGATAAAGTATCTAAAAGAATTGGATTCTATCTCCTCTTTTTTTCTCCTCTTGTTCAAACGAATTTGAATACGTAATACATATTAGAAAGACGTAATACATATTAGAAAGGTAAAATTAGTTAATTGTGGAAAGGCTCAAAAGTAGAATCCGAATCTAGGGGGGTTGAAATAGACAAGATTCAGCTCAGATCCAAAGAAATAGAATCCGATATTATCTCATTTCTTTGGCTTTTCTTTCATATTAGATTTCTTTATTCTCGATTTCTCCATTCCTTCCTATATGCCTTTCTAGAACCCGTCTAAGTAATGTGCGCAGTACAAAGTTCATGATGCAGAACTCATTTGGTTCATCTTATTGGTGTGACCCATCCGAAAGAAGTATCTTCCAACTAAATGTGAGAATTCCAATGAATCCCT